TTTCCTTGAAGTGAATGTACTCCTCCTCCGCCTGTAGAAAAGGAATAAATAAATCAATCAAATTACGAGAAGCTTCATAAAGTGCTTCCTTAGGAGTTAAACTTCCATTCGTCCATATTTCTAGAAAAAGTATCTCTTGTTTTTTATCCCCATTCCTATAAGAATAAATACTATGATTTGCATTTCGAACAGGCATGGATACAGCATCTATAGGATAACTTCCATCTTGAGAGTTATTTGTGGGTTTCATACGATATCCGCGATCTCTCTTGATTTGTAATCCAATACACAAATCAATGGGTTCCGTCAATTTAGCTATATGTTGTGTTGTGTCAACTATTTCCACAGAAGGCGGCGCGACGATATCCCGAGCGGTTACGCATCTAGGACCCCTGACACAAATGGATGCATCTCTAACTCCATAGAGATTACTTCTTAATACAATTTCTTTCAAATTTATTAAAATTTCATGTACTGATTCTTCAATACCAGCTATCGTAGAATATTCATGTGGTACCTTCTCAGATTTTGCGCGTGTGATACATGTTCCTTCTATTTCTCCTAGTAAAGCCCTTCGCATGGCAATACCTATGGTATCGGCTTGACCTTTCATAAGCGGGGACAGAATGAAACGACCATAATAAAGACACTTACTGTCTACTCTTGATTCAACACACTTCCACTGTAGTGTTCGAGTGGATCCCACTACTTCTTCTCGAACCATATTCATATTATTATTTGATCAGATCATTAAATCATTTTTTTCTCTTGAAATCTGTTTAAGTCTTATTTCTACACACGTCTTTTTTTAGGAGGTCGACATCCATTATGTGGTATAGGTGTTACATCACGTACGAAAATTAATCGTATACCACTTCTCCGAATGGCTCGTAATGCTGCATCTCTTCCGGGACCGGGGCCTTTTACCATAACTTCTGCTCGTTGCATACCCTGATCAACTACTGTACGAATAGCCATAGAAGTCGCTTCTTGAGCAGCATAAGGTGTTCTTCTTCTTGGGCCTTTGAATCTAGGAGGACAAGAACCCGCGGAGGACCAAGAAACCGCCCGACCTCGTACATCTGTAACAGTTACAATGGTATTGCTTAAACTCGCTTGAACATGAATAACTCCTTTTGGTATTATACGTACATTTTTATTTTTACGTGAACCAATTCTTGGTATGGGTTTTGTCATATTTTATTATCTCATAAATATGAGTCAGAAATATACAGAAAGATACGGAGATATCTATCTCATGCTAAAACGGATCCTTTCTTTTTTTTTTTTTTTACAAAAATCCTTCCTTTAGTTTATAAAGATAAAGTTCTTTTTTAGAAAGATTACCCTTGTCTTTGTTTATGTCTCGGATTGGAACAAATAACTATAATCCGTCCACGCCTGCGGATCAGTCCACATTTTCCACAAATTTTACGAACAGAAGCCCTTATTTTCATATTTAGAATTCCTTACCTTAATTCTGAATCTACTCCTTGAAAAAAAAAAAAATAATAATAATAATAAGTTTCTTGGTTTTGTAACGTCGAATTGTATCCCCACGAAAGGAATATTTAAAGCATCACCTAATCGTTCAAATCTTTCTTGCGAAGTCTATAAATTATATATACTATACGTAACGTACGTCCTCTGGTTGAATCATAAGGACTTACTTCGATTTTCACTCTATCTCCTGGTAGTATCCGTCGCCGGATCTTCCCTGAAACATACTCCAGAATTGGATCTTCATTATCTAAACAGACTTGGAACATGCCGTTTGGAGTTGATTCAGTAATTAAACCTTCATGAATCAATTTTTGTTCTTTCATTCCAGGTAACCCCCCTGAAGTATCAACTAATAAACTAATAGAGGAAGGGTTATATTTATATAACTAACTTTTTTTGTTCTTTCATTCCAGGTAACCCCTCTGAAGTATCAACTAATAAACTAATAGAGGAAGGGTTATATAACTAACTTTTTTTGTTCTTTCATTCCAGGTAACCCCTCTGAAGTATCAACTAATAAACTAATAGAGGAAGGGTTATATAACTAACTTTTCCTCTCTATTTCACAAATAAATGGAAAGGAAGTTAGAGATAAAATTAGGATACCCAAGGGGGAGGATCAACATATATAACACAAAAGTTCTCCCCCAATTCTTTCTAGTCGAGCTTCTCGATCTGTCATTATACCCCGAGAAGTAGAAAGAATTACAATCCCCATTCCGCCTAAAATCTTAGGAATTCGTTGATAGTTGGAATAGATTCGTAGACCGGGTCGGCTGATACGCTTGAAAATAGTTCTATATGTCCCTTTTCTAGTCCTTCTATGTCGCAGGGTTGAAACCAAGAAATATTTGTGACCTTCTTGATGTTTCCGAACGTTTTCAATAAAACCCTCTTGTAGAAGTATTTTAACAATGTTTTCGGCGATATTAGTAAATGCTATTCGAACCGTTCCTTTTTTATCCATGTCAGCATTTCTTATCGAAGTTATTATATTGGCAATAGTATCCTTACCCATGAAGAACTATAATTATCATTATTGTTACCTCCTAATTTTGATATAATCAATATGTTTTTTCTTTCTTTTATTTTCATTTATATATTATTCACATTTTTATAAAGTATATGCGTGAGACACAATCTACTAATTGATCTATTTCAGATACCCTACTAGATCCTAGTCTAATCCACTAGTATTTAGAATACCTCGGGAGCTAATGAAATTATTTTAGTAAAATGAAACTGTCTCAATTCCTCAGTGATCACACCAAAAACTCGAGTTCCTTTTGGATTTCCTTTTTGATCAATAACAACTGCGGCATTGTCATCATATCGTATTATCATACCGTCGTCACGTTTGAGTTCTTTACATGTACGTACAATTACAGCCCTAATTACTTCTGATCTTTCTAGAGACATATGGGGTACTGCTTCTTTGATTACAGCAACAATAACGTCACCAATATGAGCATATCGGCGATTACCAGCTCCTATGATTCGAATACACATCAATTTTCGAGCTCCGCTGTTATCCGCTACATTCAAAAGGGTCTGAGGTTGAATCATATCATTTTTATTTGAATCTGTTATTTCAATACAAAGAATGAAGGAAAAAAGAAATATTATCTGTCCAGAAATAAATAAACTTGCGTTTTTCATCCTCAATACCTTTTTGTCTATTTCTATACCCCTATCCTGCAATAATGAATTGAGTTCGTATAGGCATCTTGCACGCAGCTATTGAAATAGCTGCTCTGGCTACGGTTTCCGAGACTCCGCCCATTTCATAAAGTATTCGACCCGGTTTAACAACAGATACCCAATATTCAGGGGATCCCTTCCCCGAACCCATACGTGTTTCCGTAGATCTGACTGTAACGGGTTTGTCGGGAAAGATGCGTACCCATATTTTTCCACCACGACGCACATATCGTGTCATTGCTCTCCGTCCTGCTTCTATTTGTCTAGCCGTGATCCAAGCGGGTTCAAGTGCCTGAAGAGCATATCGGCCGAAGCAAATATGTTTGCCTTGACAAGATACTCCCTTCATTCTTCCTCTATGTTGTTTACGAAATCTGGTTCTTTTGGGGTTATAGTTGATGGTTGTTTCTTAATTCCATCTCTACTGCAGAACCGGACATGAGAGTTTCTTCTCATCCAGCTCCTCGCGAATGAAATGATTCAATGCTATTCCAGATACACATGCATCTAATAAATAATACACTTAGTAATTAGTAATGGGATTTTTTGATATTTCATTTGTTATTGTTATATAGTAAGTAGTAAGCTGTATATACAAGATATACAGTCGAGCGTATATCTTTTTTTTATGTATATTTATAGATAATTATTATTTTGACTCCTATCAATCACGCCAAAAGATATAAATATATTAATTTAATCCAATACCAATATACCAATAAATAAAGGTTCGCGGGCGAATATTGACTCTTTCTTTATTTATTTTATTCGTCGGGTTAATCCACCGCGGCCTTTTAGAATAAATCAATTTGTTCTTGGTTCGTTCCGCCATCCCACCCAATGAATCATTAGGATTCGTTTTCAATAGAATCCTATACAATCACGGGTTCTGTCGTTCCCATAGCTTCGCCATTAATGGTTAGGCCTGAATTCTGCAGTGGAGCCCCCCAAAAAATTTGTTCCCGTGCGGATCAATCTCCTCAGTTTCTATTAACCCCGGGCTCTTTATTATTTATATCAGTAGTTATGCTTTATCACACTGCCTTTTATGAGATGATTCATAGACCATACATATTGGAATCATATATCATTGATATTTTGATATTTTTGTTCTCTCTTTCTATCATCTTCCATTTATCCACATCCCTCCATTTTTGTTTCACAACCGAGAATCAGATTTTTCTATATAAATAGAAATGGAAATGGCAAAATTTTTCAGTTGCTACAACTATATGATTTATGATTGGTCCAGTCATATAGTGACTGTTTCTTGGAATCTCGACAATACGAAGCAATAAGTTGGTTATTAGTTTATATAGTTACTAAGTTCATAATACATAGTAGGGGTCGGTCAATTCTTTTTGTTTTTTGAATCCCAACTAGCAACTCTAAATAAAAAACTAACGAATCACACACTAAGCATAGCAATTAATTATACTAAATGATCAATCTAATTTTTATTCAACCTTATAGAATAGAAATTAAATTGTTAATCTTTCTTTGATTTAATGGAAAAAGAATGAAACAGTTTGTCATTTTTTCTTCTATCCACTGAACCAAATGGAAAGACAAATAAAGGTCCATTAGTCTTCGTCTACAAATATCCAAATTTTTATGCCTAATACTCCATAGATAGTTTGAATTGGATAGGAACAATAATCAATTTTAGCGCGAATTGTTTGTAGGGGAACCCTACCTTCTCTGATCCATTCGACACGTGCAATGTCTTTTCCGTCGATACGCCCTGCGATTTGCACTCGAATTCCTTTTGTATCTGCTTGTTTAGTTAATTCAAT